GTATAATAGTGGGGGATTATGGGACAAAAAATAAATCCGCTCGGTTTCAGACTTGGTACAACCCAAAGTCATCATTCTCTTTGGTTTGCACAACCAAAAAATTATTCCGAGAGTCTACAAGAAGATGAAAAAATACGGGATTGTATCAAGAATTATGTACAAAAAAATATGAAAATATCTTCTGGTATCGAGGGAATTGCACGGATAAAGATTCAAAAAAGAATCGATCTGATTCAAGTCATAATCTATATGGGATTTCCAAAGTTATTAATAGAAGGTAAATTCGAAGAATTACAGATGAGTGTGCAAAAAAAACTGAATTGTATGAATAAAAAACTCAACATTGCTATTACAAGAATTGCAAACCCTTATGGACACCCTAATATTCTTGCAGAATTTATAGCCGGACAATTAAAGAATAGAGTTCCCGTTAGGGCAGCAATGAAAAAAGCTATTGAATTAACTGAACAGGCGGGTATAAAAGGAGTTCAAGTACAAATTGCGGGACGTATCGATGGAAAAGAAAGGGCATATGTCAAATGGATCAGAGAAGGTAGGGTTCCTCTACAAACCATTCGAGCAAAAATTGATTATTGTTCTTATACAGTTCGAACTATTTATGGGGTATTAGGCATCAAAATTTGGATATTTGTAAACGAGGAATAATAAAATAAACTTTGCCTTATCGTTAACGTTCTATCTAGCGAAAAAACAAAAAATGAAAAATTCTTCTATTCCTATATTCCTATTCTGTTAAATAAATTTTATAAGATTGAATAAAAATTCGATTAATCATTTGATATTGATATAATTGCTATGCTTAGTGTGCGACTCGTTGCGTTGGTTTATTTTTTTTAGAATGGTTAGAATTCAACAAAAAAATAAACCAACTCGTAGTAGTAGTATTAATTAATTAATAACTAATTAATTAATTAATAACTATAGAACTAATAACCAACTCATCGCCTCGCATTATCTGGATCTAAAGAACCAGTCAAGATATAAGTAAAGATATAATATATTGGCGATATCATTATACCAACTGAAATATTGCATAAAAAAAAAAAAAGAAAAACGAATCGGATTATGAGTTGTGAAGCAATAAGAATATATGGATAACTGAAAGGGTGAAAGAAAGAGAGAAAAAGAATATCAATGATATAGAATTCTAATATGTAAGGTCTATGAGTCATGTCATAAACGGTAGTGTAATAAAGCATCAATAGTAATTAATCCATAATTAGATAACTATATTGATCGAACAAACAAATCAAGAGCCCCGAGTCACTAAAAACTGAGAAGGTTGACTAAAGAAAAAACAAAACGGAATTGGAATTAGAGGCTCCATTGTACAATTGAGACCTAACCATTAAGCGAGAGGCGATGGGAACGACGGAACCTGTGAATGCCTAAGATCTTATTAAAAAAAAATCTTAATGATTCATTAGGTGGGATGGCGGAAGGAACCAAAAACCAATCCATTTATTCTGAGGAATAATGTTCTGAGGAGTCATGGGCTAACCCTACATCTGAAATAGATAATGAAAGAGTAAATATTCGCCCGCGAAAATTTGGATTTTATTGGATTTCTAAATAGGGGCCAATCCGATATGGTAATAAAAGGAAAAACAAAATAAAGATTCGTTAGAACCTTATAACATAAGAAAACAACATTATCTATTTATATCTAGATAACAAGAATTGTCTATAATAGAAAAAGAATATTTGTAACAAAGAATACTTGTTTAGTTATATATCAAAACAAGATATACAAATTTTCAATAAACCAATAGATTAGATGAAATCTCAAAAAGTCCCACCACGATTCGATATATTATTCATGAAATCCATGTATATTTATATTCAATTTTAATCGTTTCATTCGCGAGGAGCCGTATGAGGTGAAAATCTCATGTACGGTTCTGTAGTAGAGATGGAATTGAGAAAAAACCATCAACTATAACCCCAAAAAAACCAGATTCCGTAAACAACATAGAGGAAGAATGAAAGGAATATCCTCTCGGGGTAATCATATTTGCTTCGGTAAATATGCTCTTCAAGCACTTGAACCCGCTTGGATCACATCTAGACAAATAGAAGCAGGGCGGCGAGCAATGTCACGAAATGCCCGCCGCGGTGGAAAAATCTGGGTACGCATATTTCCAGACAAGCCGGTTACAGTAAGACCTACAGAAACACGTATGGGGTCAGGAAAAGGATCTCCCGAATATTGGGTAGCTGTCGTTAAACCGGGTAGAATACTTTATGAAATGGGCGGAGTCAAAGAAAATATAGCCAGAAAAGCTATTGCAATAGCAGCATCCAAAATGCCTATACGAACTCAATTCATTATTTCGGCATAATAATTAAAACCAAAGGAAAGAGGTCTTTGGGATGAAAAAAAAAAACAATTGCAATTGTAGGTTTCTTTTTTTTTTTTTTTTGATACACAATATTTCTTTTTTTTTTTACTTCGCCCTTTGCACTGAAAGAACAGAGAAAAAAAAATGATATGATTCAACCTCAAACCCATTTGAATGTAGCCGATAACAGCGGGGCCCGCGAATTGATGTGTATTCGAATCATAGGAACTAGTAATCGACGATATGCCTATATTGGTGACGTTATTGTTGCTGTAATCAAGAAAGCAGTACCAAATACACCGTTAGAAAGATCAGAAGTGATCAGAGCTGTAATTGTACGTACTTGTAAAGAACTCAAACGTAAGAACGGTATGATAATACAATATGATGATAATGCTGCAGTTGTCATTGATCAAGAAGGAAATCCAAAAGGAACTCGAATTTTTGGTGCGATCGCTCGGGAATTGAGACTGTTAAATTTCACTAAAATAGTTTCATTAGCACCCGAAGTATTATAAGACGAGACTATGATATATTTATAGTATTTGAATGAAATAGATTAATTAATAGATTGATTATGTCTCACGCATATACCTTTTCTTTTGTAATTATTATAAAAAAAATATTTAAAAATTCAAAATAAATATATAAATATTATAAATATTATAATAAATATATAAATATTATAAATATATCAATATAAATATTAAATATCAAAATATAAATAAAAAATAGAATAATTAAAATATATTAATAAAAATAAAATAATAATGAAATTTAATAATTAATAAAAGAGCATGTTGATTATATCAAAAGTCAAGGGCAACAATCATTTTAGTTTTTCATGGGTAAGGACACCATTGCTGACATAATAACCTCTATACGAAATGCTGACATGAATAGAAAAGGGACGGTTCGAATACCATCTACTAACATCACCAAAAACATTGTTACAATACTTTTCCGAGAAGGTTTTATTGAAAACGTGAGAAAACATAGGGAAAGCAACAAATATTTTTTGGTTTTAACTCTACGGCATAGAAGAAATAGGAAAGGGTCATATAAAACTATTTTGAATTTAAAACGAGTCAGTAGACCCGGTCTACGAATCTATTCTAATTATCAACGAATTCCTAGAATTTTAGGAGGGATGGGGATTGTAATTCTTTCTACTTCTCGAGGTATAATGACAGATCGAGAGGCTCGATTAGAAAGAATCGGCGGAGAAATTTTATGTTATATATGGTAATCTTTCTGATATCCGAATTCTATGAGAAACTTACATACATTTTTGTTTGTGAAAAAGAAAAAAGAGAGAGAAAAAGCGGGTTTCTAATATCACTCCACATACATTAGTTAATACGGGAAAGGTTTTTTTTTAACAGCAATAGAAATAAAATCATGAGTGTTTAATTACTGAATCACTTGCCAACGGTATGTTCCAGGTTCGTTCCTATAATGAAAATAAGATTCTAGATAATGAAAATATAGATTCTAGGTGGTCGTGTTTCCGAAAAGATTCGACATAGTTTTATACGTATACTACCGGGAGATAAAGTAAAAAAAGAAGTAAATAATTTTGATTCAAGCAGAGAGTTATAGACTCCGGAACAAAAATTCGAATGATTATACTGTTTTTCAACTTCAACATTCTTTTTTATGGGGATACAATTAGAAGTTAAAAATTTCAGGAAACCCTATTCTCTTCCAATAAAAAAATTCGGAATTCAGTTAAGAGTTAAGGAATAACAAATATGAAAATAAGGGCCTCCGTTCGTAAAATTTGTGAAAAATGTCGACTGATTCGTAGACACGGACGAATTATAGTAATTTGTTCCAATCCAAGACATAAACAAAGACAAGGATAATCTTTCCAAAAAACAAATAAAAAAAAAGGGGCTTGACCAGATGCACAAAAAAAAAATGAAAAAATAGAAAAATAGAAAGGATCCGCTTTTGACATGAAATGGATATATCCATATATCTCTGACTTATATTTATGAGATAATAAAATATGGGAAAACCTATACCAAAAATTGGTTCACGTAGAAGAAATGGACGTATTGGTTCACGTAAGAATGCGCGTAAAATACCAAAGGGAGTTATTCATGTTCAAACTAGTTTTAACAATACCATTGTGGCTATTACAGATGTACGGGGTCAGGTGATTTCTTGGTCCTCCGCCGGTACTTGTGGATTCAAGGGTCCAAAAAGGGGGACACCTTTTGCCGCTCAAACCGCAGCAGTAAATGCTATTCGGACAGTAGCGGATCAAGGTATGCAACGAGCGGAAGTCATGATAAAGGGTCCCGGTCTCGGAAGAGATGCGGCATTAAGAACTATTCGTAGAAGTGGTATACTATTAAGTTTCATACGGGATGTAACTCCTATGCCACATAATGGATGTAGGCCCCCTAAAAAAAGACGTATATAAAAGAAAAAATAAACATTGAAGAGATTTCAAGAGAAATAAATAATTCAAATTCAAGGATTTGATCAAAATAGATTATTATGGTTCGAGAGAAAGTAAGAGCATCCACTCGGACACTGCAGTGGAAGTGTGTTGAATCAAGAGCAGACAGTAAGCGTCTTTATTATGGACGCTTTATTCTGTCTCCACTTAGGAAAGGTCAAGCC